CTTCTCGAACTGTTTCTTTTTAAGAACTAAAAATATTTGTGCCAAAATAACAGATGCCAAGAAGACCAAAAGACCTTGGACACGTAATGGATCTTGAAGTACTATTTCGGCATCTCCCTGACCAAATCCACCCACATTAGGATTACTCGTTAATGGTTGATCAAATTTGATGGATTCACCCTCTGAAACAAGAATTTCTGGTCCTGGAGGGATAATATCAACCACTTGACGTCCATCCGATGGGTCTGTTATGATTATTTCATATCCCCCTTTTTCTTTTCGTATGATTTTGCTTACTATGCCCGTTCCTGTAGCATTATAAACTGTATTGTTACTCTTGCTTCCGTCGGGATAAATCTGACCCCTTCCCCTATTTCCTCCTACATATATAGGATATTTTAAGAAGTGAACATCTTTCTTAGTAGCGGGGTCGGGGGAAAGAATAGGAAAGGTGATTTCACTATATTTCTGGCCGGGGACAGGCCCTATTACAAGAATATTTTTTTTATTAGGGCGGTAGCTCTGAAAAGACAAATTTCCTATCTTTTCTTTCATCTCGGGAGAAATACGATCGGAAGGAGCTAATTCAAACCCCTCCGGTAAAATAAGAACAGCCCCCACATTCAAACCCCCCTTCTTACCGTTAGCAAGGACTTGTTTTACTTGCTTATCATAAGGAATTCGAACAACTGCTTCAAATACAGTATCAGGAAGTACTGCTTGTGGAACCTCAATATCCACAGGCTTATTAGCTAAATGACAATTGGCACATACAATACGCCCAGTCGCTTCTCGTGGATTTTCATAACCCTGCTGTGCAAAAATGGGATATGCACTTGAAACGGGTGCCCGAGTTATGATATATATCATGAGCGATACGGAAATAGATCGAGTAATATGTTCCTTTATCCAAGAAAAAGTATTTCTAGTTTGCATGGTCTAATCATTGGTCTGAAAATTTCTACAATAAATTGGGTAGGTCGCTAGTATAGTTTCCTATCCACGATTCTGCTACTTATTGGAATCATTTTACTGGAATACTATAGTATAAAAATAGTATGAAAACCCCCGGATAGAATGTTTTTAATACTTATGTAGAACTACAAAGTAAGAAACGTTCTAATTGGATTAATATTGGTGGATCATTTATCAATCATTCATTGAATGATAAATAACTACAAGTGATGGAGATACACGATTTAAATAATGAAAAATCCAATATTTAAAAATAGTATCGAGAATAACCGGAAAAGTGGAAACAAGACCAGATATAATTTGATCATTATGACCAAATCCAAAATCTTTGTACACAGAACCAATCATTAGTTCCCAGCCGTGGGGTGAATGAAATCCGATACATAAATCGGTTAATAAAAGAATCGAAAAGGCTTTTACTGTATCACTTAAGTTATATAGGAATTCCTGAGCCCAAGAGTTGAGAATAACAAGTTCTTCATTAACTAAAATCGAATAACCACTTAGAATAACAAAACAGATTATATTTGTCGAGAAGTGTAAAATTGTATGGATACGATCCTCGTTGTGTATCTTGATTAATTGGATCGTTTCTTTGTGAATTCCTATAATAAACTTTTGTAGATATGTCTCCGAGTATTCCTTGATCATTTCTTCCAAGAGGAGGATTTCATCTAATTCTATGAACTTTGCTAGAATACTTTTTTCTTGAATATCATTCAAAAAAATTTCGGATTGGCCGATATTCGCCCAATTAATAACCCAAGATTCCATACTTTTAGTAAATGAGAGAGAAATCCACCAGGGCAGAAATACTATAGATGCAAGATACAAAAGAGGAGTGAATGCTTTCTTTTTTTCCATTTTTCGCCTGTTAATTAAAAATTAACCCACTCCATTTGTCGACTTTATATGATCGAATCTTTCAAACATGAGTTGTAGACAAGGCATCAAACCTATGAATCTATTTTATTTGTGATTTTATTTTGAATCTAGAAAGAATACAGAAATAGACTAAGACTCCACTTCGAATTCGACTGAAGAAATAATACAAAATGGTGTTTCCAAATATCTCAATTCATCAAATTCCAAACAAGTGTCTCCTTTCGCTGAATGGCCGAAAGAAGTACTTTAAGGAATGAATATTATTGAGATTGTGAGACGAAAGAACCCCTGATTCTATCAAAATATCCAATATTTCAAAAAAAAAAAAAAGTCCAACGATTCCCCATAGCATAGTCAAGAATAGAATAATTGAGAGAAAGATATTGTGATGGTCAAAAAAATGAGCGGCAAAACAAGACAGAAACAGGCCAGTTATCATTATTAAGAAAACCCTTTATTGGGTAGTAAAGAACACAAATGAAAGGATAAAAAGTCGATTGACAAAAAAAATTTACAAGATATCGTTTATCTGCATCTGTTTATCTCCATCTAAAGTATCACTTAGTTATAGAAAAAAAGGATTCTTGCGTTTTTTTCCTCCTGCTGAGAAAGCATTCGTTCTTCAGCCCATCAAAATTAAAATACTTCAATTGGTACGCGCAAGAAATAGGCCAATTCCGCGGCTTTTTGTTCAATTTCTCGTGGAGTCAAATTCTCATCAGTACGAGTCAACGGAACAGCCCCCCGGCCTCTGATATCCATATAAAGGACAGGACGAGCATAAATACCCTCTTTAACTTCTATTCGAACGGATTGAATATCTTTTATAAGGAATCGGAGGAATATGCGACGATTTTTTCCAGGAAATCCCCAACGAAAAATACACACTATTCCTTCCTTTCTATCGAATCGATCATAACCACTACCTACATTCCAGGAGATTGTGCACCACAAATAGGAACTAATAAAGAGACCCGCCATCCCGTAGAAAGACATCACGATCCCCTGTGGAAAAAAAATGATTTGCTGAGACGGGACAAAAGAGATCAAATTTCTACCAAGAAAACTGGAAGTTCCAACCAACAAGAATCCTAATGAACCTAAAAAAACGATAAGGGCCCAGCAAAAATTACTTAGTTTTCGAGACCCCGTTATAAGTTCTATCCATATATGTTCTGATCGCCAACTCATACTTCATCCGATTGCATTTTATTGAAATTGAGAGAATACCCCAAATGATTTTGACTTTACTTTTTTTGTTTCCGAATGAACTTTGATTAACTAGCACTAGTTTGGTGTGAACTAGCACTAGTTTAATGGAAACTTTTAGGGGTAATTCATCAAATTTGTTTAGATCTAAAATAATAACATACCCCTCGTATAATCCCAATATACATATTGATATACATATAGATCGACCCACTTTACATTTTAGGCATCCGGCGATCCTGATCTATTTGAAACTGGCTAGAATTCAGTTACCTATAGATCATTTTCTGCAGGCATAAGAGCTTTTTCCTTTATGTTCGGCAGAAATCACATGTTCTACCATATTTTATTTTCCGAAATAAATATCTATTTTATGCTACAAGTTTAAGTTTCAAAAAAAACGAATGAGATTGCGTCCCCTCAGATCTAAACAATCTTGTTTTTTTGAACATGAAGAAATAAAGAAGCCATTGCAATAGCCGGAAATACTAGGCCTACTAAAGGCACAAAAATAGAGGGAAAATTGAAAGTTGTCATAAAATGGGGTACCTCGGTTTATTATTTGTACCTGTTCTTTTTTTTTTAATATCATATTTTATATTTATACTAATTATAATTAATAATTGTAATTATTATGAATTCGTAGTTATTATTAATTAATTCAATTTGAAAATTTTTAATTAGAGATATTAGTATCTAAGTGAGTATATAGAATAAGTAATGAGTATATAGAATAAGTAAAAAGTCCAAGGAATGTAGAACTAAATAAATGGACTTATTCATCTGTCTACATGAAAGATACATATGATAATCCATTTGATTTTTCTTCGTTTCTTTGTGTTTTGTTCTTGTCTTCGATTTTAATAAAGAAAGCGTTATCCGCAACTTTTGATTTTTTCTACAATTAGATCTTAATCTTAGGTCGGCAAAGAAAACTCCCTTTTTAGTTACTTTGATTCCGATAAGCTAAGATTCGGATAAGCTAACTACTTGTTTCCTACAAATACAAAAATGGAACTTAGTGCACTCTACTTGATTGAATTGGAATTCAAAGGAAAGAAGGCGTGGAGCTTAAATAACTCACTCAGAATGCTTTTCAAAAGATTACGCGGTACGATTAGGTCGAATAAGCCCTTCTGGAATAAATATTCAGCCGCTTGTGAACCTTCGGGTACTGTTTTATTCAATGTTTGTTCAATTACTCTTTTACCCGCAAATGCAATGTAGGAATTTGGTTCGGCAATAATAATATCTCCCAACATACCAAAACTAGCTGTTACCCCACCAGTAGTAGGAGATGTAAGGATTGATACATAGAATAACTTTTTATTTGATTGATAATCATATAAAGCAGACGATATTTTAGCCATTTGCATCAGGCTCAAACTCCCTTCTTGCATGCGCGCTCCCCCAGAAGCGCACACTATAATAAGAGGTAGAAATTGATTGGTAGCGTACTCAATCAAACGGGTGATTTTCTCCCCGACTACGGATCCCATACTACCCCCCATAAACTGAAAATCCATAACCCCAATTGCTACGGGAATACCATTTAGTTGACCTATGCCTGTTTGAACAGCTTCAGTTAATCCTGTCTTTCTTTGATAAGAATCAATCCGATCTTTATAAGGCTCCTCCTCCGAATGAAATCCAATGGGATCCAGAGAGACCATGTCTTCATCCATAGGGTCCCAAGTACCGGGATCGATCGAAACTTCGATTCTTTCTGAACTACTCATTTTCAAATGGTATCCACACTGTTCACAAATATTCATTTTTGATTTCAAAAATTTCTTATAATTTAATCCATAACAATTTTCGCATTGAACCCACAAATGCCTGTATTTTTGAGTTGCATCGAGATCACTAGACCTTTCTCTTAGAGTTAAATCACTACTCTTAGCGCGGGTTCGTATACTGGACCCCCCACC